AAATTAAAGTTGTCAAGTCATCTATAACTGTTTAGTTAAAACAAGAATTCATTTTGACCAAACTACATAGTTTCCTTTGTGCGGGGCATATTTAATTTCTTATCGACTGACTTGACCAGGATCCTAGTTCCAGTCTACTTCTACTCGAATGAATTTTTTTTTTTGATTTCGATTTTATTTAATCTCTTTAGTTTTATTTAATCTCTTTAGTTAGTATACCTCTAACTATTATGCTTAGACAAATTATCTTGTTTTCACTTAGGATTCTTGTAAAAAAAAGCAACTTCTAAAAAACAAAAAAAATTATTATTTTCTTTGTGTTTAAGAATTTCGAACTTATTATTTGTTTTTTATTTTTTTTAATATTAATATTTGAAATTTTTTTTTTCGAAAAACTAGGTTTCTAGATTTCGATTTTTTAGGAATAGAATCGGGAGGTCTTTTTGTTTTGTATTTTTTTTTTTCTTAGTGATGATTTAGAATATAACCATAACCAGTACTTAACTGGAATAGAATGGATTGGTATTTCCTTCTCCGGATTTCGAATATCTTAATCTTAGTGGTGGTCTATTCCGTTTATTATTATTAGAATCGGGGTAGGGTTTCTATTGATTTAATACAGAAAGACCGTCGCACTTTTCTTGTGATTCACTAGGTCCAGGTAAAATATACGCAAAAATATTAATATTATTGTACATTGTTGACAATGAAACTTACCAAAGCGATTCGTTTTTCAAGAATCGTTGGCTTGTCCACAACTGGATCAGGTTAGTTCCTAGATCCATATGACTTATTCGTTGTAGTTTTTCACTGGGCCCGTGTCATTATTTTTACTTCTTGGTAAGATTAGGTATACCAAAGAAACGCTATATCATTATCTTAGTCCCCCGATTGTGGGGACGAAAGTTTGTATGGCCTTTACCCCTAAAGATTAATGACGAAAGAGTTGTTTGTTTATCCATGATTTGTTTTGATAAAGGATCAACTCGATCCCCTGAAATGCGTTTTTTTCTATTTACTGTTCTGCTTGCAATTTATAGGAAAATGACTCCCGCGAGTGAGTTTTTGGGAAAAATGAAATTAGGTTTCGATAAACCAACCGGTCAGTTACAAGTAATAAACAAGAACGAAGAGTTGTATCATTTTCATTTTTTTCGTTTTATTTTCTAGCGCTCTAGGGCTATACGGATTCGAACCGTAGACCTTCTCGGTAAAACAGATCAAACTTATTATTATCAAAATGATCTGAACTATTTCAAAGACCCAACATGCATCTTTTTTGCATTGGGCTCTTTCATTAACTGATAAAAATATCAGCCAATCCGCCATATTTTTTCTTGATCGAAAAATAAGAATAAATAGATGGCTCCACGTGCTCTGAGTCGTTATTGGGGATTCTGATCCAAGAGCACTACCAAAGTGTTTCAAAGGGGGGTTGTCTTGACGTAGGTCTGCCTCTGGCCTATATCATTTGAATTTTAAGTTAAATAAAGTCTCTATCGTTCAGCTTAAAAAATCAAATATGAAACTTCATACACCTTAAAGTTCCTAGGACGAAAAGAGATTTTTTGAGGGCCTTATACTCATTATGCCTAGCATTGAATGGACGGTATTTACCTTATCAATATCTAAAATTATTGACGGGGTCTGTTTGGTACCTAAATGTGTACCCAAATCGGACCGAACCGTTTGTCCGGCTATTGTTCCCTTAAAGTTATGGAGTAAGACATCGATTTCTCAATAAGATCAATTGTATGATGGACTCCCCTGAAAAACATTGGCGCGCGTGTAAACGAGGTGCTCTACCAACTGAGCTATAGCCCTTAGTGCAAGTGCAGTACTTGTGATGTATATTTTATCATGCATATAATTTCTTGTCAAGTGAATATTCTATGATAAAACATTCTAAATTTTAGAGTGATATTGCTTAGATTCGTATTGCTTATTCCATTAGCATTGCTTATAACTTATAAGTAATAAACTAGTTATAATCAATCGAGGCGATGGTTTATTTAGTTTTATTTGGGATGATAAATCACCTACTTAACTCAGTGGTTAGAGTATTGCTTTCATACGGCAAGAGTCATTGGTTCAAATCCAATAGTAGGTAGAACTTATTTAGATACCATTGATTCAGGTATCTAATAAGTTTTTTGCCCCCATTATATTGATATTGATTTTGTATTTGAATTTCTATTTTCATTTTCTGTATTTCTATTTCATTTTTGATTGAATTGCGTTGTATCATAATTTGATTCTGTTTGATTGGATTCACTCGAATGAATCCAATCAAAATAAGGTTTAGAAAGAGAACTTCTTCTGATTTTTCGAACGCACCAACTAGTTAGGAAATCACATTGGCGGCCTCTACTCTTGTTCTAGCTCGTCGGAGAGCTAGGTTTGCCTCAATTATTTGTCTCTTTCCTTCAGCTTTTCTCAAATTAGCTTCCGCTATTTCAAGAGTTTGCTGAGCTTCTTGTGGATCAATATCACTCCCCCT